TGTATATAATAGCAAAACAAAAATGATTTCAATTATACCATTATTATGATATTACATATTCTAATTTGAGAAAAATAAAAAGATTCGGTATTTGGGAGACAAAGACACAAAAATCAGAAACAATATAGAATCCATTTTTTTAGCACTTAACCGTTAGGGATTTCGTTGTTCAAAAAAAATGATTCGCAGAGAAGAGAGATATTTGTACTTTACTTATTTTTGAGTAGAATACGATTTGAAGTGTATAAGAAGGGTTGCATTTATTAAACACATATGCAGATAGCTATAATATCCGACTTCTCTTTTATTGCCGGTTCTATTCGGGACAACCCGCGTCGTGCTCTATCAAAATAGAATTTCTATTTAATGCAAAATTGAAGTAGGATCATTTTATGATAATTCCCTATCGAGAACATATCTAAATAATAGATATCTGTGTAACAATTTCTATTCTGGGGTTTACATATACTCATATGTTTTGTTATAATTGAAATTGAGAAGGATTTTTTGATTGAAAAAATCAATACTGATTAGTTCTGTCTCAATTTGTATTTTCTTATGTCATTAGGAAAACACAATTTGAGATTCAACTCCCAGAATCGTTCATGAATTCGAACTAAGCAGTCAATAGTTAATGGTTCAAGTTTGTCGGCTGAAAATTCACATTTTATTTTCAATAGAAAAGCCAGAGAATGTTTTTAGCATTGTGGATTTTCAGATACTATATAATCAATCGAAGGGATGGATCAAATCCAATCCAAAAGGGGTGTTTCTTTTAGGAAAAGGATTAAGTAAAACAGGAGTCAAAATGCAAGTACAATAAAACTTCAGTAATCCGGGAAAATTTTTATCTATTTTGTATCAGTTTGGCGGCATGGCCGAGTGGTAAGGCGGGGGACTGCAAATCCTTTTTCCCCAGTTCAAATCCGGGTGTCGCCTGATCAACAAAAAACCCGAAATCCCTTCTTCTCTTCGGTTCTGCTGATATAACTCGCAGAATTCTTCCCCGGTAGAAGCAGAGGAAACAGACTGTTAATACTTGATTCTAAGCATGTGGTCTGAAGGTTTTCTAAACAAAAAGATTGTGAATCCTCGTTCGCATCTAGGATTCAAGGAAATAGTAAAATCGACTTGTACAGGGGCTATCAAGACTTCACGATTCCCTTCTATTAGTAAGGAAGTGTCTAATGACTGGATCTTGAATCAGATTGTAGAGCCTGATAGGAAATCAGATTCAATTAATAGTTTTGGAAGGGGGTGGAAGTTGCTTTATATACGACGGACTCGCGAGAATCTCTGAGTGCTCAGGTATCCAATCAATATTAGATTGGATGGATAATTTTCTTTTATAGAAAAAGGGGCAAAAAGAAAGAATTTCTTTTCGGCAACCCCTAGTCAAGCCCCCTCTTTCACAGCGATAATCGGGAAGGGGGTACCGGATTAGATCAAATGGGGAAATAGAGGTCTGTAATAGATAGTGATTTCTCTTTTTTAGTGATTTCTCCCTTTCTGTTTTTACTTACGAAGGTCAACAAAACAAAAAAAGAACAGGCCTTATTATTCTTATTCCTACATGTTCCCATTCCCTTGGGATGTTACTACGTATTTTGCTTGTGTTTAATCTTTCCCGATTCGAAATCATAATCGATTTATTGGATTGGTTTCTCAATAGTGTTTGGTCAGAATCCCGTTTTGACTCTGCGCCATTGATTCCACTATTATTAGTGAGGAATAATGGAATAATTCCTTCGTATTTATAGAGATAGGGGACATAATTCACATGGATATAGTAAGTCTCGCTTGGGCTGCTTTAATGGTAGTCTTTACATTTTCCCTTTCACTCGTAGTGTGGGGAAGAAGTGGGCTCTAGAAGTACTACTAATTGAGTTGAGGAATCAAACCGTATCAATTGTTTTATAGATCGTTCTGCAACGCGTTTTGAACTTTTTAAAATAAAAATCTCTGAATTTCGAATCCCATTGGACTCCAATGGAGTAATTTATGATATGAATCATACTCTTTCAATCAAAGAGATATTTCAGTGATTCCCGTGTTTGTATTTCTAAAAGAAAAGGATTCAGATAATTGGAAATTTATTCCAACCTAAAATTCTTCCGAAATTTTCTATTTCAATCAATGGAATGAGTTCTTACTATCTTTATAGATGGATACTGAGGAAGACCGGACTTTTTTTTGATTTCTTTCCCTCTTTACTGTTCAAAGAAGAAGTAGTTTTGTTAAGTGTATACGCACTTTCTATGAGAAATGATATAGAGATAGTGGTTGTCTAACGAGAGACTATGGAATAATAAGATTTTGGCTGGGGCGAGTCACATATTGGACATTTACAGCTTGGTTTCTAATTTAAGAAAGGCGGTTTAGGCTTTATCGACTTATTTCATATCATGGTTCGGGCGTTAAAAATCAGTGAGGTTTCCTCTTCCTTATTAGTAAAAGGAAGGGAATTAGAATCCTAAGATAAGAATTATTTCAGATTGAT